AATAAAATGCCTGAAAAAGGGTTACTTTGATAGAGTAAATCATGTATTATATATACTTTTATTATACTTTAAGAATTAAACTAATCCATAAATTTCAAAAATTTATATGCATAAACACTTAAGTATAAATAAATTAGAAAAATAAGCTAAATTAAGCTTTTGGATTCATACTTCAAATATAGAATAAAATTCTTTTTTCTGATAAATTTAAATTTAACAAAAATCATATTTTTAATTATATTAATATTTAGAACTTTAATATCAATTTCAGCATCTAATTGACTTTCAATATGAATAGGATTAGAATTAAATCTATTTTCTATTATCCCTATTTTAAATTTTAAATCATCAATTTACTCTATTGAAGCTACAATAAAATATTTTTTAATTCAAGCTTTTGCTTCAATTTTATTATTAATTTTTCTAATTAATAAAAATTTTTTTTTTATTAATAATAATAATATTCTAATTATATTACCATTATTAATAAAATTAAGATTAATACCTTTCCACTTATGATTACCTTCAATAATAGAAGGATTAAATTGATTTTCATGCTTGCTAATAATAACTTGACAAAAAATTTCTCCATTTATTATAATTTCCTATTTAAATATCGATAAAAACTTAATTTTTTTAATTATTTTAATCTCTTTAAATTCAATTTTTGGAATAAATCAAAATTCTATACGTAAAATTTTAGCTATATCTTCAATTAATAATTCAACATGAATATTATTTGCAATTTTAATAAATAATCATCTATGAATAAATTATTTTTTAATTTATTCAATCTTAAATTTTTTAATTATTAAAATTTTAGACAACTATAATATTAATTATATTAATCAAATAAAATTTTTTAATTTAAATTTTTTTTTTAAACTTAATTTATTAATATTAATTTTTTCTATTATAGGATTACCTCCTATAATTGGATTTTTAATAAAATGAATATTAATCAAAAATTTAATTTACAATAACATATATTTAATTATAATAATATTAATTATATTAACAATTTTAAATTTATATTTTTATATTAAAATAACTTATTTTATATTATTTAATTTTAATTTATTCAATAAATGATATTTACAATTAAAAAAAAATAACTTTAATTTTTTAATATTTATTAATTTTTTCAGATTATTTTTTAGTTATTTATTTATTTATTAAGGTTTTAAGTTAAATTAAACTATTAATCTTCAAAATTAAAAATATTTTTTTTAAACCTTAATTAAATAATTAATACCTTTAAATTTGCAATTTAATATCATATAATTTGAATATAAAGTTAATGATAAAAAGATTTTTTAAATCTATATATAAATTTACAATTTATAACCTATTATCAGCCATTTTATCTATAAAATGAATCTTTTCAACTAATCATAAAGATATTGGAACTTTATATTTTTTATTTGGTATTTGATCAGGTATAATCGGATCATCTCTTAGAATTTTAATTCGACTTGAATTAAGACAAATTAATTCAATTATCAACAATAATCAATTATATAATGTAATTGTTACAATTCATGCTTTTATTATAATTTTTTTTATAACTATACCAATTGTTATTGGTGGTTTCGGAAATTGATTAATCCCTATAATAATAGGGTGTCCTGATATATCATTCCCACGATTAAATAATATTAGATTCTGATTATTGCCCCCTTCATTAATAATAATAATTTGTAGTTTTTTAATTAATAATGGAACAGGAACAGGATGAACAATTTATCCACCATTATCTAATAATATTGCTCATAATAATATTTCAGTTGATTTAACAATTTTTTCACTTCATTTAGCAGGAATTTCCTCAATCTTAGGAGCAATTAATTTTATTTGTACAATTTTAAATATAATACCTAATAATATAAAACTAAATCAAATTCCACTTTTTCCTTGATCAATTTTAATCACAGCTATACTATTAATCTTATCACTACCAGTTCTAGCTGGTGCTATTACTATATTACTTACTGATCGAAATTTAAATACTTCATTTTTTGATCCTGCTGGAGGAGGTGATCCAATTCTTTATCAACATTTATTTTGATTTTTTGGTCACCCAGAAGTTTATATTTTAATTTTACCTGGATTTGGTTTAATTTCACATATTATTAGCCAAGAAAGTAATAAAAATGAAACATTTGGAAATATTAGAATAATTTATGCTATATTAACTATTGGATTATTAGGATTTATCGTATGAGCACATCATATATTTACAATTGGAATAGATGTTGATACACGAGCATATTTTACATCAGCAACTATAATTATTGCAATTCCAACAGGAATTAAAATTTTTAGTTGATTAGCTACTATTTATGGATCAAAAATTAATTTTTCACCCTCAACAATTTGATCTCTAGGTTTTATTTTCTTATTTACAATTGGAGGATTAACAGGTGTAATCCTTGCTAATTCATCCATTGATATTATTCTTCATGATACTTACTACGTAGTAGCTCATTTTCATTATGTTTTATCAATAGGAATTGTATTTGCTATTATTGCCAGATTAATTCACTGATTTCCAATTTTTACTGGATTCTCAATAAATAATTTTATTTTAAAGATTCAATTTATTTTAATATTTATTGGAGTTAATATAACTTTCTTCCCTCAACATTTTTTAGGTTTAAATGGTATGCCTCGACGATACACAGATTATCCTAATAATTTTTTATTATGAAATATAATTTCTTCAATTGGATCAATAATTTCAACATTTAGAATTATTATTTTAATTTATTGTATTTGAAATAGAATTTTTTTAAAAAAAACAACTATTTTTAAATTAAATTTAAGTAATTCAATTGAATGAATTCACAATTTACCGCCATTAGAACATTCATATTCAGAATTACCTTTAATTATTAATTTCTAATATGGCAGAATATATATGCAATGAACTTAAAATTCATTTATAAAGAATAATCTTTTTTTAGAAATCATAACTTGATTAAAACTAAGATTTCAAAATAGAAATTCACCATTAATAGAACAATTAATTTTTTTTCATGATCATACAATTTTTATTATTATTATAATTATAACAACAATTACTTATATAATAATTTTTATTATAAAAAATAAATTTATTAATATTAAAATTTCTGAAAATCAAATAATTGAATTTATTTGAACTACAACTCCACCTATTATTCTTATTTTTATTGCTATACCTTCTTTACATCTATTATACTTAATAGATGAAATTAAATGTCCAATTCTAACAATTAAAATTTTTGGACATCAATGATTTTGATCATATGAATATTCAGATTTTTCAAATATTGAATTTGAATCATATATAATAAATGAATTAAACAAAGAAAATTTCCGATTAATTGAAGTAGATAATAAAACTATTATTCCATTTAAATTTAATATTCGACTTTTAATTTCATCAGATGATGTTATTCACTCATGAACAATCCCAAGATTAGCTATTAAAATTGATGCAATCCCAGGACGAATAAATCAAATTAATCTTTTTATAAATCGACCAGGAATATACTTTGGGCAATGTTCAGAAATTTGTGGAATTAATCATAGATTTATACCTATTCAAATTGAATCAATTAATTTAAATAAATTTATTTATTGAATTAAAAATTTTTAATTCATTAGATGACTGAAAAGCAAAGTAATGATCTCTTAAATCAAATTATAGTAAACTAGCAATTACTTCTAATGAAAGAAATTAGTTAAAAATATAACATTAATTTGTCAAATTAAAATTATTTATAAATATTTCTTAATTCCTCAAATAGCACCAATTAATTGATTAATCCTATTCATATTTTTTTTTTCTACATTTTATGTAATTATAAATTTATTATATTTTAATTTTATTAAAAATTTAAAAATTAACTTTTTTAAAAAAAATAATATAAAAAATTACAACAAATTTATTTAATATTTTTGATCCATCAACATCAATCTTTAATTTAGAATTAAATTGAATTAGAACTCTTTTAATTATTATTTTTATACCTAATTTTTTATGAATTTTACCAAACCGAATAAATTGAATAATATTTAAAATTTTTAACATATTAAATAATGAAATATTAATACTTTATAAAATAAAAAAAACTAAATCCCCTGCATTTTTATTTATTTCACTTTTCACATTTATTTTACTTAACAATTTTTTCAGTTTATTTCCATATATTTTTTCTTCATCAAGACATATAGTATTCTCTATTACTTTAGCCATCCCATTTTGATTATTTTTTATTATTTTATCAACTTGTAAAAATACAAAAAATATGATTGCACACTTAATCCCACTAAATACACCAATCTATTTAGCCCCATTAATAACAATTATTGAAACAATAAGAATTATTATTCGACCTATATCACTTTCAATTCGACTTACTGCTAATTTAATTGCAGGTCATTTATTAATAACTTTATTAAATTTTAATTCACTTATAATTATTATTATTTTTATTCAAATATTTATAATAATTTTTGAATTATGTGTAGCTTTAATTCAAAGTTATGTATTCTCAATTCTTTCATCTTTATATTCTAGTGAATAATGATAAAAATTAATCAACCTTATTTTATTTTAAATTTAAGTCCATGACCTATCTTAATAGCATTCAATACATTTAACTTAATAATTTCTAATATCATAATTATAAATTTTAAAATAAATTTAATATCATTATTCAATTTAATTATAATTATTAGAATCTCTATTCTATGATGACGAGATGTTATTCGAGAAAGAACTTTTCAAGGAAATCATAATTTTTATATTATAAATTTAATTAAATTTAGAATAATTCTATTTATTATTTCTGAGATATTTTTATTTATTTCTTTTTTTTGAAATTTTCTTCATAATTCTTTAGCACCATCAATTGAATTAGGATTAAATTGACCACCTAAAAATATCATATTTTTTAATCCATTATTAATTCCTTTACTTAATACAATTATTTTATTAACTTCAAGTTTTACTGTTACTTTAGCCCACCTTTATCTACTTAATAATTCTAAAAAAAAAACTATTATTTTTATAAATTTAACAATTATTTTAAGTATTTATTTTTTATTACTTCAAATATTAGAATACAATCAAGCCACTTTTACATTTTCAGATTCAATTTTTGGTTCTTCTTTTTATATAGCAACAGGATTTCACGGTTTACATGTAATTATTGGAACAATTTTTTTAATTACTAATTTAATACGAATAATTAAACTTCATTTTTCTTATATTCATCATATTAGATTTGAACTAGGAGCTTGATACTGACATTTTATTGATATTATTTGATTATTTCTTTATATAACTTTTTATTGATGAAATAATTAATTTTATTAATATAAATTAGTATATTTGATTTCCAATCAAAAAGTTTAAAATTTAAATAAAATAATTTTATTAAATCTAATTTCAATATTAACTATATTTTTAATTTTAATAATTCTTTTTATATTAATAATTTTAATTAATATAAAAATAAAATTCAATCATAATAAATCAGCCCCATTTGAATGTGGTTTTGATCCATTTAATAAATCACGAATTCCATTTTCATTAAATTTCTATTTAATTGCAATTATTTTTTTAATTTTTGATATTGAAATTTCAATTATTATACCAATAATTTTAAATTTTAAAATTTCTAATATAATTTATTTTAATACAATATTTATTATTTTTTTCATATTTATAATTATTACTATTTTTTATGAATGAAAATTTGGATCATTAAATTGAAAGATTTAAAGGATAATAGTTAAAATTTATAACATTTAATTTGCTTTTAAAAATTATTTCATAATTTATCTTAAATAAGAAGTAATAAATTACATATTAATTTCGACTTAATAATAGATTATTTAAATCCTTATTTTTAATTGAAACCAAAATAGAGGTTTATTACTGTTAATAATAATATTGAAAAAAATTCCAATTAAAAAGATTTTTAAAAAAAGAAGCTGCTAACTATCTTTTAAAGCATTATAAATGTTTAATCTTTAAATATTTATTAGTTTAAAATAAAACATTATATTTTCAATATAAAAATAATACATTATTTATAAATAAAATTAAAAAATAAAATTAAATCAAAATTTAATCTTTTTTCTAAAACCAAAAAAATAACCCAACTAAGATTTTTACTTTAATTAAAAATAAAATAATTTTTTTTAAAAATAAAATTTACAAAGGTAGCTACCTTACCATAAAAAAAAAATAAAATTAAATCAAAATTTAATCTTTTTTCTAAAACCAAAAAAATAACCCAACTAAGATTTTTACTTTAATTAAAAATAAAATAATTTTTTTTAAAAATAAAATTTACAAAGGTAGCTACCTTACCATAAAAAAAAAATAAAATTAAATCAAAATTTAATCTTTTTTCTAAAACCAAAAAAATAACCCAACTAAGATTTTTACTTTAATTAAAAATAAAATAATTTTTTTTAAAAATAAAATTTACAAAGGTAGCTACCTTACCATAAAAAAAAAATAAAATTAAATCAAAATTTAATCTTTTTTCTAAAACCAAAAAAATAACCCAACTAAGATTTTTACTTTAATTAAAAATAAAATAATTTTTTTTAAAAATAAAATTTACAAAGGTAGCTACCTTACCATAAAAAAAAAATAAAATTAAATCAAAATTTAATCTTTTTTCTAAAACCAAAAAAATAACCCAACTAAGATTTTTACTTTAATTAAAAATAAAATAATTTTTTTTAAAAATAAAATTTACAAAGGTAGCTACCTTACCATAAAAAAAAAATAAAATTAAATCAAAATTTAATCTTTTTTCTAAAACCAAAAAAATAACCCAACTAAGATTTTTACTTTAATTAAAAATAAAATAATTTTTTTTAAAAATAAAATTTACAAAGGTAGCTACCTTACCATAAAAAAAAAATAAAATTAAATCAAAATTTAATCTTTTTTCTAAAACCAAAAAAATAACCCAACTAAGATTTTTACTTTAATTAAAAATAAAATAATTTTTTTTAAAAATAAAATTTACAAAGGTAGCTACCTTACCATAAAAAAAAAATAAAATTAAATCAAAATTTAATCTTTTTTCTAAAACCAAAAAAATAACCCAACTAAGATTTTTACTTTAATTAAAAATAAAATAATTTTTTTTAAAAATAAAATTTACAAAGGTAGCTACCTTACCATAAAAAAAAAATAAAATTAAATCAAAATTTAATCTTTTTTCTAAAACCAAAAAAATAACCCAACTAAGATTTTTACTTTAATTAAAAATAAAATAATTTTTTTTAAAAATTATAAAAAATATTTAAAAAATTCAAATTTACCTTTATATCTTCAATATAATGCTCTATATTTAAGCTATTTAAATTTAATAATTAAAAATTAAAATAATTAAAAATCATAAAAAAAATAATAAAATATAAACCTTATAACTATTTAAAAAAATATTTTGACTAAATAAAATTAATTTTTTTAAAAAAAAAATTAAACCTCTATTTAAATTATATTCAATTCAACCAATTTCAAAAACCTTTAAAGAAAAAAAACCTACATAAAGAAAATTATTTAAAAAAAAATTAATCTTAAAAAATAATAAATTTCATATTATACCAAAAAAAAAAACATTAAATAAAGAAATTAAATAATTTATAGAAAATAAAAAATTATTAAGTTCAAAAAAAAATCAAATTCTAAAAAATAAAATTAAAATACTTAAAATTTTAAATTTAAATTCTAATAAAATTAAATCAAACTTATAAAATATTAATCATATAAAAAAAGAACCAAAAAAAATTATAATAAATCTAATTAATATTATTCTAATAATTAAAATTTTTCTTTCAAATTTAATAATTATTATATAATTATATATAGAAAAATTTATTATTATCAAATAATAAATTACACGAATAGAATAAAAAAAAGTTAATAAAAAAGAAAATAAAAAAAAAAAAAAAAAAAAAAAATTCAAATTTATTATTAAAAAATATTCAAAAATTAAATCCTTTGAATAAAAACTACAAAAAAAAGGAAATCCACATAAAGATATTAAAGTAAATATAAAAATTAAACCACAAAAAGGTAAATAATCAATTAATCCCCCTATTTTACGAATATCTTGATTATTATTTATATTTAAAATTAAAATTCCAGCTCTTAAAAATATTATTGATTTAAATAAAGCATGTATTAATAAATAAAAAAAACATATATCAATTTTTCCTAAACATAAAATTATAAATATAAATCTTATTTGACTTAAAGTTGAAAAAGCAATAATTTTTTTTAAATCAAATTCAAAAATTGCATTTAAACCAGCTATAAGCATTGTTAAACAAGAAATCACTAATAAATAATTTAAAAAAGAAAATTGTAAAAAAATTTCATTAAAACGAATTATTAAATAAATACCAGCAGTAACTAAAGTAGAAGAATGAACTAAAGAAGAAACAGGAGTAGGGGCTGCTATAGCTAAAGGAAGTCAAGAAGAAAAAGGAATTTGAGCTCTTTTAGTTAAAGAAGCTATTATAATTATTAATATAATAAAAAATAAATAATTTAAATTAATATAATAATCAATTAAAATAAAATTTCAAGAACCAAAATTTAATATTCAAATTATAGATATAATAATAAATAAATCACCTAAACGATTTAAAATTACTGTAACTAAACCTGAACTATAAGATTTTTTATTTTGATAAAAAACAACTAAACAAAAAGAAACTATTCCTAAACCATCTCAACCTAATAAAATTCTAATTAAATTAGGACTAATAATTAAAAAAAATATAAATATAATAAAAAAATTTATTAATATTAAAAATCGACTTTTATTAAAATCATAATTTATATATTCTATTCTATATAATAAAATTATAGAAGAAATTAAAAAAACAAAAGAAATAAATATTAAAGATATTCAATCAATTAAAATAACATATAAAACTATACAAGAATTAATAAAAAAAAATATATACTCAATAAAATAAAATTTATCAAAATAAATTAAAAATAAACCTATAATAAAAAAAACTATAAAAAAAAAAATATAAAAAAAAAAAAAAAATAAAAAAAAATTAAATTTAATTATTTAAATATAAAACTATAATCTTTAATTCCACAAATTAACATTTTTAATAAACTATTTAAATAACAAAATAATTCTATAATTAAAAAAATTAAATTTAAAGGCACTCAATGTATAAATAATAATAAATATTCTCTTAAATTAATATAAACTAAATAATTCATATTAAAAAATAATTTACCATATTGAGTATACAAATATAAATAAAGTCTATATAAAAACATTAAAATTATAATTAAAAAATATAATATATAAAAATAATCTAATCAAATTATTAAACTAATTAATAAAAATAATTCACCAAATAAATTTAAAGATGGAGGAAAAGATATATTTGAAGAACATAATAAAAATCATCAAAATGATAAAATAGGATAAATATTAATTAAACCTTTATTTAAAAATAAACTTCGACTTTTAAAACGTAAATAACAAATATTTCTTAAACAAAATAAACCGGAAGAACATAAACCATGACCAAATATTAAAATTAAAGAACCAAAATAACCCCAATTATTTAAAGTTAAAAACCCAATAATAACTAAAGCTATATGAACAACAGAAGAATAAGCAATTAAAATCTTTAAATCTCTCTGAAAAAAACATACTAATCTTAAAACTACTATACCTAATAAACATAAAGAAATAAATAAATAATTAAATTTTAAATTAATCTTAAAAACTAATATTAAAACATGATAAATACCAAAACCACCTAATTTTAATATAATTCCAGCTAAAATTATTGAACCACTAATAGGAGCCTCAACATGAGCCTTTGGAAGCCAAATATGAAATATAAATAAAGGCATTTTGACTAAAAAAATTATTATTAAAAATAAATAATAATAAAAATTTAAATTATATAAATAATCATAATAATACATAAATATAAAATTAAAACTATTTAAACTTAATAAACAAGAAAAAAAAGGTAAAGAAAAAAAAATTATATAAATAAATAAATAAAATCCAGCCTTAAAACGTTCATATTGATAACCTCAACCATAAATTAAAATAATTACAGGAATTAAATTAATTTCATAAAAAATATAAAATAAAATAAAATTATTTCTAAAAAAACAAAAATAAAAAATAATAATAAAAGTAAATATTAAAAAATTAAAATAATTTAAATAATTACTCCTAAGATTAAATCTAGAAATATAAACTAAACTAATAATTCAAACACCTAATATAAATATTAAATAAGAAAATATATCTATACCAAATAAATAACTAATGTTTAAAAAATAATTGAATATAGGCATCTTGAAATATATAAAAAAAAAAAAAAAAAAAAAAAAATTCTGGGCTAATCATCATCTTTTAATATTTAAACTAAAAAAAATCATTCTAAATAAAATTAATATTAAAATTATTAACATTGTAAAATTATTAATGATTTTAAATAATCATTTCCATACATACGAACTATTAAAATCAAAATTGTTAAACCTAAAACTCTTTCACTAATACAAAAAATAAAAAAAATTAATAATAAAATATATTGTTTAATAAATATTATTAAATTTAATAAAAATAATAAAGATAAAATTAATAGTAAATATTCTAACCCTAAAAGTATCATTAATAAATGATTAAAATTAAAAATATAAAATAAAACTCCAGAAAATAATATAAATATTAAAACTAAAATAAATAAATTTATCATTTTAATAGTTTAAAAAAAACATTGATATTGTAAATCAAAATTATATAAATTATTTAAAATAAATCAGTATAAATATATACATATTATCATTAATCTCCAAAATTAATATTTTTATTAAAATATATACTGAATTTTAAAATTTATTTTACTAACTAATTTAATTATAGCAATTTTATTAACTATGATAAAATCACCAATCAGATCAAATTTAATTATTTTAATTCAAACTATAACTTTAACATTAATGATTAATATAATTACTAAAACAGCATGAATCTCATTTATAGTATTTATTTTATATATTGGAGGTTTAATAATTATTTTTTTATATATTTCAAGAATTGCTTTTAATGAATTAAATATTAACAAAAACTATAAAATTATAATTTACAAACTAATAATTTCATTAATCTTAATTTTTTATATAAAATTATATTTTAATATTGAAAATTTTAATTACGAAAATAAATTTATATTTGAAGATAATTTTAATTTATTAAATATATTTATAATACCTAATAATTTAATAATTTATTTAATTATTTTAATTCTTTTTTTTATATTAATTTTAATTATTTGAATATTAAAAATTAATAAAGGCCCAATTCGACAAAAAAATAACTAATGAAAAAAAATATATTAAAAACTTTATCCCCAATATTAAATTTACCAACACCTGCTAGAATTAGATTTATATGAAATTTTGGATCCTTATTAATAATTTGTTTAATTAATCAAATTTTAACAGGATTATTTTTAGCTTTTCATTATAAAACAGATATTAATTTAGCTTTTCAAAGAATCATTAATATAAATCGAAATATTAATTTTGGATGATTAATCCGATCTTTCCATGCAAATGGAGCTTCTATATTTTTTATTATAATTTATATTCATATTAGACGAGGAATCTATATAAATTCTTTTAATTTTAAAATAACATGAATTATTGGAGTAATTTTATTACTTTTAACAATAATAACAGCATTTGTAGGATATGTATTACCATGGGGACAAATATCATTTTGAGGAGCAACAGTAATTACAAATTTATTATCAGCAATCCCTTATTTAGGAAACTCAATTGTTATTTGAATTTGAGGAGGATTCTCAATTAATAATGCTACATTAACACGATTTTTTTCAATTCATTTTATTTTACCATTTATTATTATTTTATTTACTTTTATTCACCTTTTTTTTTTACACTTAACAGGATCAAATAATCCTTTAGGAATTAACAGAAATTTTGATAAAATTACTTTTTCTCCTTATTTTTTAATTAAAGATTTAATTGGATTAATCATATTTATATGAATATTCTTTATCTTAGCATTAATTTTTCCCTATTTATTAAATGATCATAATAATTTTATTATAGCAAACTCAATAATTACCCCAAATCATATTCAACCAGAATGGTATTTTTTATTTTCTTATTCAATTCTACGAGCAATTCCTAATAAATTAGGAGGTGTAATTGCTTTAATACTCTCAATTTTAATTTTATTAATTTTACCTATATTAAATAATAAAAATTTTTTAAGAAATAAATTTTATCCATTAAATAAATTTATATTTTGAATATTTATTATAACATTTTTTATACTAACTTGAATTGGGATACAACCAGTTGAGTATCCATTTATTTCAACAGGACAAATTTTTACTACAATTTATTTTTCTTATTTTTTTCTTAATTTTTATATCATAAAATTATGAGATAAATTATTAATTTAGTTAATTAATTTATTTAAAATATTTATTTTGAAAATAAAAAATAGAATATAATTCTATTAACTTAACACTTAAATTAATGATATAAGTTAAATAATTTAATAGAAAAATTAAATATAAATAAAAATAAAGACAAAGGTAAAATTAATTTTCAAATTAAATATATTAATTTATCATAACGAAATCGTGGTAAAAATCCACGTAATCAAATAACTATAAATATAAAAATTAAAATAAAAATATTTAAATAAAATTTATTTATTATTAAACCAAAAAATATTTCACATAATAATATTCCTATAAATATAATTCTTATATATTCAGACATAAAAATAAAAATAAAAGATAAACTTCTAAATTCAATATTAAACCCAGAAACTAATTCTGATTCACCTTCAGAAAAATCAAAAGGAGAACGATTTATTTCAGCTAAAAATCTAATTAACAATAAAATAAATAAAAAAAAAAGAAAAAAAAAAAATTTTAAATTAATTTGATAAATATAAAAATCATTTAAATTAAAACTATTAATTAAAAATATAAGATTTATAATAATAATTATTATTCTTACTTCATAAGAAATCATCTGAGAAATAAAACGAATTATTCCTAAAACTGAATAATTAGAATTTGAAGATCATCTAATTATTAAAAAAATATAAACTATTAAACTTGAACAACAAAATATATAAATTAAACCAAAACCTATAATATAATTTATACCAATATAAGGATAAATAAATCAAAAAAAAATAGAAATTAATAAACCTATTAAAGGAGAAATTAAAAAAATAAAAAAATTTATATTACTAGGATAATTAACTTCTTTAAAAAATAATTTTAAACCATCACCTATAGGTTGAAAAATACCTTTAATTAAAAATTTATTTGGACCTTTACGTAATTGAATATAACCTAAAACCTTACGTTCTAATAAAGTAAAAAAAGCAACTCTTATAAAAACTATTAAAAATAAAATCAAAAAATTAATAATTATAACAAATAAAAAAATTACTATCTATAATAAAAATTATATAATTAAATTCTAAATTTAACACAATTATCTGCCAAAATAGTTAAATTAATTTTATTCATTTAATAAAAATTTAATTTAATTATTTAATCCTTTCGTACTAAAATAAATTAATTTTTAAAAGATAGAAACCAACCTGGCTTACACCGGTTTGAACTCAAATCATGTAAGAATTTAAAGGTCGAACAGACCTAATACTTAAAATTTTGCACCTAAGATTAATCTTAATTCAACATCGAGGTCGCAAACTAATTTTTAAATTTGAACTTAAAAAATTAATTACGCTGTTATCCCTAAAGTAACTTTTTCCTTTAATTAAAAATTTTAATTCAATAATTCATTAAATAATGTTAAATTTTAAAAAAAGTTTATTAATTTTTTTTATCACCCCAATAAAATAAATTTTAAAAATAAAATATTTATTAACCCAAAAAAATTAAAATTAAAATTTATAAAGTTTTATAGGGTCTTATCGTCCCTTTAAAAAATTTAAGCTTTTTTACTTAAAAATAAAATTTTAATTATATAAATAATAAAGTTTATTTCTCATCAAATCTTTCATTCAAGTCCTCAATTAAAAGACTAATTATTATGCTACCTTTGCACAGTCAAAATACTGCAGCTATTTAATAAATCATTGAGCAGATCCTATATTAAATTAAACTTAATACAATGTTTTTGTTAAACAGATGAAAATAATTTTTGCCGAATTCATAATTTATAAATTTAAATTATACTAATTTAATCATTATTACTATTAATTAAATATTAATTAATAAAATTTAATATTAATAATAAATAATTTATAATAAATTAAAAATAAATAAATAATAAATTTTTACAAACTTAAATAAAAATTTCTATTCCTATAAATTATTAAAATAAATAAATTATTATATAAAAATTTCAAGCTTATCCCTAAAATAATTTAAATTTGAAATATTAATCAAAAAAATTAAAATAACTTTCAAAATTTTAAATTAAATTTAAATCTTAAATAACTAAATATAATATAACGAATTAAATTTCAAAACTAATATTATTTTATAAATATTTATAACACAATAAATTAATAATAAAATTAACTCTATAAATTTTGAGAATTTAAAAAAAAATTAAAAATTTTAATCAACCCTGATACAAAAGGTACTAAAATAATTCTTTTTTAAATTTAATTATTTCTTTCACAATACTATTAAACTATAAATCTATAAATTAATTTTCAATTAATACTAAAACTTTAAATTAATAAATTATTTTTATAAAAAATCAATTAAAAACAAACAAATTAATAAAATAAATTTAAATAAAGTTTAACAACATCTTATCATTGTAAATGATATACTTAAATTTAGATATTTATTTAATCTTTCTAAATACACTTTCCAGTACATTTACTTTGTTACGACTTGTCTTATTTTTAATAAGAATGACGGGCAATATGTACATATTTTAGATCTTTCTTCATATTAATAAAATAAATAAATTTACTATTAAATCCAATTTCATTTTAATTTTCATTTAAAATCCAAAAATAAAATTTAATGTAACCCATTGTATTCTTATTTATAAACCACATCTTGACTTAACATAAATTATAAAAATAAATAAAGAAAATAAATTTTTAAATATATTCATGACAGCGATATATGAATTAATTTAAATAAGTAAAATTAATCGTGGATTATCAATTAATAAACAGGTTCCTCTAATAAGACTAAAATACCGCCAAATTTTTTAAATTTAAAGAACATAACTATTAATTTTTTAGTAAATTAATTTAAATTTTTATAATAGGGTATCTAATCCTAGTTTTAAATAAAATTTAATAGAATAAAATAATTATAATAATAATACTTAATTAAATTTTACTTTATTAAAAAAAATTAAATTATAAATTATATTTAATACTAATAACCAAACTATTTTATTTGTATATTATGTTTAACCGCAACTGCTGGCACATATTTAGTTTATACTTAAATTAATAATTAAATCTAAATTTCTTTAATATTTAATATTTAATACTGAGAACAATTAAACTTCTTTAAGAAATTATTAACAATCAAAAAATTTCATGTATCTTTTTAATTAAATAAAATTTTATAACAAAATAAATTATAATTATTTATAAAATTAAAATTATACGGTTTAATAAAATTTTAAATTTTAAATTAAATAATTTTGATTACTTAAATTAATTATTTTAATTTAAACTTATTCAAATTTCTTAATTTTAAATAATTTTTAATAAAAAAAAATTAAATCTAATTTTTAACATAAATAAATTTATTTTCATTTTTTAATTTTGACTACTTAAATTAATTATTTTAATTTAAACTTATTCAAATTTCTTAATTTTAAATAATTTTTAATAAAAAAAAATTAAATCTAATTTTTAACATAAATAAATTTATTTTCATTTTTTAATTTTGACTACTTAAATTAATTATTTTAATTTAAACTTATTCAAATTTCTTAATTTTAAATAATTTTTAATAAAAAAAAATTAAATCTAATTTTTAACATAAATAAATTTATTTTCATTTTTTAATTTTGACTACTTAAATTAATTATTTTAATTTAAATTATTATTATTTATGTAAAATAAACGTATTTTTTTTCAAATTTACTATATATATATATTCAATTAATATCTATATATATTCATATAAGGATTTATATATAAATATATATATATATATTAGATGTATAAATAATTAATATTATATAAGGATTTATATATTAATATATATATATATATACTAAATATATAAACTATATAGATGTATATTTATCTTATATATATATACTATATACATATGAAGTCTATATATGTATACTACTATATATATTAATAAATCCTCTATATACTCTTCTTCCTTCTTTTTTTTTTTGGAGGGGCAGAGCCCCCCCTTTTCAGATAAATAGAAACGTCATGCCTCATTAAAATATTTTTTTTTAAAAAAATTTCTGACATTTTTTCTAATACATTTATAAACCAATAAACATTTTTTTATTATATAATATTTATAAA